TTGGGTGTTGTAAACAAGTCTGATTAGCCTTGTCTTTGTTTATGTCTTGGGTTGGAACAAATTACTATAATTCGTCCCCGCCTACGGATTAGGCGACACTTTTCACAAATTTTGCGAACAGAAGCTCTTATTTTCATATTTGGCATTCCTCATTTTAATTCTGAATCTATTTTTGGAAGAAAATAGGTTTCTTGGAATTTTTCATCTCGAATAATCTTCTCACGAAAGGAATGTTGACGTTGATAAAAACACCTAATCTTTCGAATCCTTGTTGCGAAGTCGATAAATTATACGTCCTCTGGTTGAATCATAACGACTTACTTCAATTTTAACTCTATCGCCTGGTAGTATCCGTATAAAACTACGTCGGATCTTTCCCGAAACATAACCTAGAATAATATCTTGATTATCTAAGCGAATCCGGAACATACCGTTGGGAAGGGATTCAGTAATTAAACCTTCATGAATCCATTTTTGTTCTTTCATTCCAGGTAAAGCCTCCTTGAAGTATCAATTGATGGAGGAGAAACGATATTAGACAACCCGCCCCTTTTCTTTTTGTTTTCACAAATACTAAGTTTCGGACCCAATTCGTATATTAGAAGGATTACCATATATAACACAAAACTTCTCCACCAATTCGTTCTAGTCGAGCCTCTCGGTCTGTCATTATACCTCGAGAAGTAGAAATAATTACAATTCCCATCCCACCTAAAATTCTAGGAATTCGTTGGTAGTTCGAATAGATTCGGAGACCGGGCCGGCTGATCCGTTTTAAATTTAAAAAATTTCTATAAGATTTTTTCCTATTCCTTCTATGCCGTAGGGTTAAAACCAAAAAAGATTTTTTGGTTTCTTTATGTTTTCTCACGTTTTCTATAAAACCTTCTCGTAAAAGTATTTTAACAATATTTTCAGTGATATTAGTATATGCTATTCGAACCACCCTTTTTCTATCCATATCAGCATTTCGTATAGAAGTTATTATGTCAGCAATAATATCCCTACCCATGGTGAATTAAATTTCTTGGTGCTCCCCGATTTTGATATAATCAACATGTTTTTTTACTTATTTGTTTATGAATTTAAATTTTTAAATTAAAGGCATATGCGTGAGACACAATCTACTATAAATTATGAATATTTCTTAATATGGTTCTTTCAAATACTTTACTATAACCATACGACGGTCTTATCTTATTTTATAAGACCTTACAATACCTACAATACCTCCGGAGCTAATGAAACTATTTTAGTAAAATTTAACTGTCTCAATTCCCGGGCAATTGCACCAAAAATTCGAGTTCCTTTGGGGTTTCCTTCTTGGTCAATGACAACCGCAGCATTGTCATCATATCGTATTATCATACCGTTATCACGTTTGAGTTCTTTACAAGTACGTACAATTACAGCTCTGACCACCTCTGATCTTGCTAGGGGCATATTTGGCACTGCGTCTTTGATCACAGCAACAATAACGTCACCGATATGAGCATATCGACGATTGCTAGCTCCTATGATTCGAATACACATCAATTCTCGAGCCCCGCTGTTATCGGCTACATTCAAAAGGGTCTGGGGTTGAATCATATCATTTTTTTAGAATCTATTCTTTCAATGCAAAGCAAAAAGTGAAGAAAAAAAAAAAAAGAAATATTGTTTGTCCAAAGAAAGAAACCGGCACCTGTTATTGTTTTTTTATTCCCAAGACCCCTTTCTTTTGATTCTTTTTATCCCGAAATAATGAATTGAGTTCGTATAGGCATTTTGGACGATGCTATTGAAATCGCCCTTCTGGCTATATTTTCTGTTACTCCACCCATTTCATAAAGTATTCGACCTGGTTTAACAACCGCTACCCAATATTCAGGGGATCCTTTACCCGAACCCATACGTGTTTCTGCGGGTCTTACTGTAACCGGTTTGTCTGGAAATATACGTACCCATATTTTTCCACCGCGGCGTGCATTTCGTGTCATTGCTCGTCGACCTGCTTCTATTTGTCTAGACGTGATCCAAGCAGGTTCAAGTGCCTGAAGAGCGTATTTGCCGAAAGAAATATGATTACCTCGATAAGATATTCCCTTCATTCTTCCTCTATGTTGTTTACGGAATCTGGTTCTTTTGGGGTTATAGTTGATGGTTGGTTCTGAATTCCATCTCTACTACAGAACTGGACATGAGAGTTTCTTCTCATCCAGCTCCTCGCGAATAATAAAATTTTCAAAATGTCTATTATTCATTTGTATATCTTGCTTTTTTAGCTAACTAAGCATATTAATATTTATATTTTTAAATATCATATTCTTTTTTTATGTTCTAACGAATATTTGTTTTGCTTTTTATCCTATTGGATTGAGCAAAAATTATCAATCCAAGAAGATAAAGTTTTCACGGGCGAATATTGACTCTTTTCGTTGCTATTTTAATTTTAGTTGTAGGGTTAACTCGTGACTTTTATTTTCCTAATAGATCAAGGAATTAGTCGCTGGTTTGTTTC